TACTCAAGAATTGTTTAATGAATCCCTTGATTCAAAATCAAGGATGGTTAGATGTTACATTACAAATGATTAATTGATCTCTTTTTCTACTTCCCTTACTTTCTCTTTTTGTTAATACCGTCTATAATGATTGATGAATTAACAACTGTCAATTGAACTTATTCTTTCATTTCAATTGGTATTTTTGCTTATCTTCATATTTTGAAACTTAGGGAAGTGCTTTATAAATATATGTATAAAAAGAACATATTTCATTTAGCTCCCTCATCTTCATGCTTACTATAACTAGTTATTTCGCTTTTCTACTAGCAGCTTTAACTATAACCTCAGCTTTATTTATTGGTCTGACCAAGATACGACTTATTTGAAATTAATTAAATTAACACAACCCATAAAAAAAAAAGAAATCTTTCTGTGGTATTCATATACTCTATAGTTCCTTACCGCGTCAATTTCCAATTAGTGGTCATTGAGATTCATGGACACTGCGGATTAATATGTAGGGATGGATATTACCTCTCTTTTTTCCCTTTCAAACAAATTGAAATGATTGAAGTTTTTCTATTTGGAATTGTCTTAGGTCTAATTCCTATTACTTTAGCTGGATTATTTGTAACTGCATATTTACAATACAGGCGCGGTGATCAGTTGGACCTTTGATTAATTAACATCTTTTTTTTGATTGACCTCCTTACTCTTTTCTTTAATCCAAAGGAGGTCAAATTCAAATTAATGTTCCATTAGTTGAGTGTAATTTCCGGACTAAACTAACCAAGACTGGAATCACGCTCTGTAGGATTTGAACCTACGACATCGGGTTTTGGAGACCCACGTTCTACCGAACTGAACTAAGAGCGCTTTCTTATCTTCTTATCACACTAGCTAAAACTATAAAGAAGAGGATTTTTTTGTAACTCGAATACATCTTGTATGCATAAACTATCATAGAGAATAGGATAGAAAAAAAAAAATTATGTATGCTCGATTTTAATCAATTTCAATGGATCCCTCGTTACTGCTCAACGGAAAAGTAATAGGTAGGGATGACAGGATTTGAACCCGTGACATTTTGTACCCAAAACAAACGCGCTACCAAGCTGCGCTACATCCCTTTCAATTGGTCTACAGTGTCATTTTAGAGAATCCCTGTCTTGTTTTCAAAATTCTTATTTTCTCCATTGATATACACAAGTTATCTTGCCATTTCTTTTTTTTGGTCTCATATAACATATAATAATAGAAAATAGAAGGCTTATATACACATCATGAATATGAAACCCATCGTAAAAAAGAACTCACTCATAAAAGGAATATTTTTTTTTTGAATGCTCGGGCCGAGGGAACGTATTTTTCGGTTTTAAGAGAGAATCTTATCTACCGAATCATTGTACATTTCAATTGGAATTAGGCATTCTGTGTACAAATACAAGCGGTCCTTAACTACTTACATATACATTTGATCATATATGTATTACCATTAGGCATTACAATAAACAATAAAGAAAAAGAATAAAGATAAAGAAGGAGGGTTTAAAATGCGAGATCTAAAAACATATCTTTCCGTGGCACCGGTACTAAGTACTCTATGGTTTGGAGCTTTAGCAGGTCTATTGATAGAGATCAATCGTTTATTCCCGGATGCGTTGACATTTCCTTTTTTTTGATTCTAGTTATTGACATGGGAAGGGGTGAAAAAGATTAGAGATAGAATCAAAAGATCTGTGACTAATCCCTCCCCTTCTTTTCTTTTTTTTTTTTTTAGATAAAATAGAATTAGATACAATTAGATACAATAAGTATAATAAAGAAAGGAGGAAAGAGAAATAAAAAAGTAGATTCAACCGAGTTAGCAACTTTTTTTATTTAGTTTTCTTTTTTTCCTTCCTTTTTCGATTCTGATCGGAAAATAGAAGAGTTGGTTGAATCAAAAATGCAAAGGAGGTTCATGGCCAAGGGTAAAGATGTCCGAGTAACGGTTATTTTGGAATGTACTAACTGTGTTCGAGTTCGAAACAGTCTTAATAAGGAATCAAGAGGTATTTCCAGATATATTACTCAAAAGAATCGACACAATACTCCGAGTCGATTGGAATTGAGAAAATTCTGTCCCTATTGTTACAAACATACGATTCACGGAGAGATAAAGAAATAGCTCGAATCAAGTGCCCGCGTGTCACTCTTACAAAGAACATGAAAAAGCACATATTCTATATATACCATATTATTCTATATATTCTAGTTAACATAATTTAACTAACTAAAAAAAAAAAAAAAGAAAAAAAAAACCAAATCAAATCCTATTTTTGAATTCCAAATCATTTTGGATCAGATTGAAATAGGATTTTCGGGATAAGGAATAAACAAACCATGGAAAAATCCAAGCAACTCTTTCTTAAATCCAAACGATCTTTTCGTAGGCGTTTGCCCCCGATTGGATCGGGGGATCGAATTGATTATAGAAACATGAGTTTAATTAGTCGATTTATTAGTGAACAAGGAAAAATCTTATCTAGACGGATAAATAGATTGACTTTAAAACAACAACGATTAATTACTATTGCTATAAAACAAGCTCGTATTTTATCTTTGTTACCTTTTCTTAATAATGAGAAACAATTTGAAAGAAGCGAGTCAACCGCCAGAGCTACTGGTCTTAGAACCAGAAATAAATAAAAAAAAGTCAACTTACTTTACTCCTCAATTGAATCGAAATTCAAATTCAAATCCGAACTAAAATAAAACGCAGATTGATGTTTTGTTCGAAAAATTCCAGAAAAAAATCCGGATTGTCGTATCTCGTAAGAAAAAAAACGAATCGGGGAAGAAGAATAAATCTTTTTTTTATTAGATATTGTACGTGTTCGCTCTTGTTATTTTGAGCGACTTTATCATATTCTCTTTCTCATACTAATTTCTACTCTACCTTCCCGGAGTTCATTCTCCAGCGAACTCCGTTTAAAAAATTTTGACATATTCCTTCCAATTTCTTTTTTATTTTCTGATCTGATCTCATTCGAAATCATATAAAGACAATTCCTATTTAATATAGCTATTTGTGCAAGTATTTTACGATTAAGAAGCAACTGTCTCTTGTACAGATTGTGTATAAATTTACTATAACTATAGGATACCTCATTCGCACGAATTACTGCATTTATCCGAGTGATCCACAAACGACGAAAATCCCTCTTTTGCCTATCTCTATCTCGATGAGACGAAACCAAAGATCTTATTTTCTGTTGAATAATTGTTCGAGTAAGTCTTGAACGAGCTCCCTGAAAGCTTGATGCAAATAAACGAATTTTTGTTCTATGTCTTCGAGCTATATATCCTCGTCTAATTCTGGTCATTGAATAAAAGAAACTTTTATGAATAACTAATGGATTTCCTTTCTTTCAGTTATTCTTTTCTTTTTTCCTAGTTTATTAATAACAAAACGGATTCTTCCTATGTATAAAATCCAAATTCTAATGGCTTTTGCTACTATAACCTTCCCGACCGCGATTTGTCTTTTTTTATAGCCATTTCACTTCACCTTGAAACGAGTATTGATACTCGGTATCAAAAAAAAAAGAAATAAAGGAATAAATAGAAATGAATAAAGAAATAGTGGGTTCCATCGTTTCTATGGTTACGTCTTAAACGGTGAGGTCCTCTCTATACACCGGAGCCTCCTTATTTCATTTAATCAATGCTATTAGTAACTTGTACAGTTCACATTCTTTGGCTCTACCCATGAATTATCTAGTAATCCGTCTTTACCAAGGAGATCTACCTATACAGTAACGGTATTTAATTATGAAGATTGGCTAGGTAGCTGACCCTCTTTGTCTGTTTTTACAAGAGGAGAAGCATAAGATTTCGGCTTTGAAAATAGGATTTTCCTCGCTTAATGGATAACCATTTGTTACCAATGAGGAATTTTTTCTCATCTTGATTGAATTCAAAATTGAATTTGCATCAACGGAAAGCATAAATTTCATATACAATAGAGGAATTAATTCGAATAAAATAGATCTTTTTTTTTGTTAAAGTGAAAGGCCTTCTTCCTTCCATTTTATCCTATTCAATTCACTAGTACTGATCATTGATACTGATACTGATCATTGATACTGAAAAAAGGGTTTCCCTTATTTTGTACCATCAGTGATCTGAACGAGTCGCACATACACCCTAGTACATGTTCCTCGACGCTGAGGACATCCCCGAAGAGCGGGGGATTTTGTGACATTTCGGATTGGCTGTCTTGTCTTTCTAATAAGTTGTTTAATAGTTGGCATGTTGAATCGTATACATACTGAATAATGAATGGGCTGGTTTAGATCGATCCTAACCGGATGATTATGAATTACTTCTCTATTTAATAGATCAATAGAATATTATTAAAGCCGGGAATAAGTAAGAAGATCCAATCTAAAATTGGCGATTTGCGTAAACTTACTGCTATTTTTTTTATTTAATCGCTACAAGATCAACAATTCCATGAGTTTGGGCTTCTGTTGCTGACATAAAAACATCCCTTTCCATATCTTCGGATACAACCCATAAAGATTTGCCCGTTCTTTGTACATAAACTCTTGTGATGGTTTCGCGCAGTTTCAGTAGTTCTTCCGCTTCCAGGACAAATTCTCCTGTTTGTGCCTCATAAAAAGAACTAGCAGGTTGATGTATCATTACCCTGATGATATAACAAATGGTTCCTCTGTCTCGTATGATGAGGTGAGGAATCGATTCGAATAAAATAGATAAAGAATAAAAAAAGATCGAATTGAGTAACCGTACAGGCATCCTTTGTGCATTGCATACGGCTCTACATCCAACGGAATTCACTTTTACCTTCCATCGAAGAAAGAGAATAAGCTATAGATATAGGGTTTATCCGATTCAGATCGTCAAATAATCCAATTACCATCCTTCCTTTCGTAGCAGTTAAAAAATACTATGATGGTTCCGTTGCTTTTTATATGTTTATCTCGTCTGTGAGTCAGCAATCCCAAAGTTTCTTTTTTTTTTTTCGTACTCTTTCATAATAATATTATGAAAAGTTTTCCGGTGTGAAAAGAAAAAAGTTTGTGACGCTAAAATGGGACCCGATACCGATAAATAAGATCAAATCGGGAATACCCTTTATTTTCTACTAATTTCATACTACTCTTTCGATATATAATCGAATGTTTTGAAAAAAAAAACAAATTTCTCATATCGAATTCGAAATGCCATGCTATTATTACTTAATATTCATATTTCATATGGCGAAGGCATAGTCTTTTTTTCTTAAAAAACTCATTGGCGCCAAGCGTGAGGGAATGCTAGACGTTTGGTAATCTCTCCGCCAACCAGGATAAAAGATCCCATTGAAGCGGCTAATCCCATGCATATTGTATGTACATCGGGTTGTACAAATTGCATAGTATCATAAATAGCTATTCCGGGGATTACCCATCCGCCAGGAGAGTTTATAAACAAATACAGATCCTTGTTATCATTCTCTATACTGAGATATACCATAAGGCCAATAAGTTGATTCGAGATCTCGCTATCAACCTCTTGGCCTAAAAAAAGTAATCTTTCTCGATAAAGTCGGTTGATTAGGATAAAATTTGTATCCCTTAAGAGCCGTACATGCACCTTTTGATGCATACGGTTCAACAAAAATAGAGAAAAACAAAAAAGAATCAATGTGTAGATTCCAGCCCTCTTTTTTTTCCTATCAGGGCCCCTTTCTAATCTAATTTCTTTTTTGAATTTATTAATGAAATGGCTTTTTCTTCCATTTTTCAAGAAAGGTGATTTTTGTCCCCTTTCCCTCTACAAAAAATATATTAAACTTATCAAACAAACTTCTCATTGATGTATTGTTTCATCGAGATCTAATCGAAATCACGATGTCATTTTCTTGTTCCTGAATGGGCCTTTTCAATTCTTTTAGGTTTATGCTCTACTCCGAGTACAAAAAAAAATCTGCCCGATTTTGATTTGCACATATAGGACAAATGGCACTAATACTACGCCTTTTTCCTACGACTTACTTCTTTTTCAATTCATTTCATGTCTTCTGCCAATGCCAAATATTCGACGTATTTATCATATTACTCGCTCCATTAAAAGTTTAAGATTACTCTCTTATTATATAAAAAAAATCTTTTATGATTTATGCTATAAGTAGTAGGAATCATAAATAGATTACCAATTGGTTTTTTTTTTCGAAACGGAGCCTGAATACTGCATTTTATTGGTCCAACCAAGCCAACCATAAATTATTCTATAGATTATTCGAATTGATAATATTAATTTGAATACCCCCTAAAATGAAAAAAGATATAATTTCACTTGATTGCGCTTCACGCTCCAAATTTTTGAGAATTCAATCTTTTTGGGGTGAAACAGAGGATATCTCGATCGGGGGAGAGAACGGGGAAATCCCATATGACCCAATATATCTGACAAGTCGCACTATACGTCAACCCAAGAGGCATCTTCCTCGCCAGGATTTCGAAAGGGTACTTTTGGAACACCAATAGGCATAAAATGTAAAAGAAAAAAGAATTAAGTACTATATTTCACTTTGATGTGGAAACGTAACAATGCGTTTATTGTCTTAATAATATTGTCTTTTATCATATTTTATCTATAGATTGGGAAAAAAATTCTTACGAATAGGTCTTTTGAATGATTAACAAATATCTATGCATTCGTTCATAGAAAATGGGATCAACCCCCATTGCGTATTGGTACTTATCGGATATAGAATAGATCTGCTTCTCTTTGTTCTTACAAACCGAATTGTTCTATTTTTACTAATTTTTACTAAAAAAAAGAATAGAACAAATATTAATCCTTTCTCCGAGATAATCCACGGAAAGTGGGAAGTCCGTAGCATATTTTTTTTTTCCAATGCAATAAAGTTACATAGTGTCTATTTTTCGTTAATAAAGGGGTATTTACATGGGTTTGCCTTGGTATCGTGTTCATACCGTCGTATTAAATGATCCCGGTCGCTTGCTTTCTGTACATATAATGCATACAGCTTTGGTTGCGGGTTGGGCTGGTTCAATGGCTCTATATGAATTAGCGGTTTTTGATCCCTCTGATCCCGTTCTTGATCCAATGTGGAGACAAGGTATGTTCGTTATACCTTTCATGACTCGTTTAGGAATAACCAATTCATGGGGCGGTTGGAGTATCACAGGAGGGACTATAACGAATCCGGGTATTTGGAGTTACGAAGGCGTGGCCGGTGCACATATTGTGTTTTCTGGCTTGTGCTTCTTGGCAGCTATTTGGCATTGGGTGTATTGGGATTTAGAAATATTTTGTGATGAGCGTACAGGAAAACCTTCTTTGGATTTGCCCAAAATTTTTGGAATTCATTTATTTCTTTCAGGGGTCGCTTGCTTTGGTTTTGGTGCATTTCATGTAACAGGATTGTATGGTCCTGGAATATGGGTGTCCGATCCTTATGGACTAACTGGAAAGGTACAACCTGTAAATCCATCCTGGGGTGTAGAAGGTTTTGATCCCTTTGTTCCGGGAGGAATAGCCTCTCATCATATTGCAGCAGGTACTTTAGGCATATTAGCGGGTTTATTTCATCTTAGTGTCCGTCCGCCCCAACGTCTATACAAAGGATTACGTATGGGCAATATTGAAACCGTCCTTTCCAGTAGTATCGCTGCTGTCTTTTTTGCAGCTTTTGTTGTTGCTGGAACTATGTGGTATGGTTCAGCAACTACCCCTATCGAATTATTTGGTCCCACGCGTTATCAATGGGATCAGGGATACTTCCAGCAAGAAATATATCGAAGAGTTGGTGCTGGGCTCGCCAAAAATCAAAGTTTATCCGAAGCCTGGTCTAAAATTCCTGAAAAATTAGCTTTTTATGATTACATCGGTAATAATCCGGCAAAGGGGGGATTATTCCGAGCGGGCTCAATGGACAACGGGGATGGAATAGCTGTTGGGTGGTTAGGACATCCTATCTTTCGAGATAAAGAGGGGCGTGAACTTTTTGTGCGTCGTATGCCTACTTTTTTTGAAACATTTCCAGTTGTTTTGGTAGATGGAGACGGAATTGTTAGAGCCGACGTTCCTTTTAGAAGGGCAGAATCAAAATATAGTGTCGAACAAGTAGGTGTAACTGTTGAGTTCTATGGTGGCGAACTCAATAGAGTCAGTTATAGTGATCCTGCTACTGTGAAAAAATATGCTAGACGTGCACAATTAGGTGAAATTTTTGAATTAGACCGAGCTACTTTGAAATCTGATGGTGTTTTTCGTAGCAGTCCAAGGGGTTGGTTTACTTTTGGGCATGCTTCGTTTGCTCTACTCTTTTTTTTCGGACACATTTGGCATGGTGCTAGAACCTTGTTCAGAGATGTTTTTGCTGGTATTGACCCGGATTTGGATGCTCAAGTGGAATTTGGAGCATTCCAAAAACTTGGAGATCCAACTACAAGAAGACAAGTAGTCTGATACAAGATTTATCTCTTATCCTTTTCCTTTACTTTTTTGAGGTTAACGGAGAAATCTTGATTGGAATCTTTGTCTTTTCTTTGACTTTGACTCTTGCTCTTTCTTTATCCGTGAGATAATCCCAAATAAACAGGTATGGAAGTTATAATTGTAAAGTACGGTCGAATTTATGGAAGCATTGGTTTATACATTTCTCTTAGTCTCGACTCTAGGGATAATTTTTTTCGCTATCTTTTTTCGAGAACCACCTAAAGTTCCAACTAAAAAGATGAAATGATTTTTCATTATATCAATTGAAGTAATGAGCCTCCCAAATTTGGGAGGCTCATTACTTCAACTAGTCCCCGTGTTCTTCGAATGGATCTCTTAATTGTTGAGAGGGTTGCCCAAAAGCAGTATATAAGGCGTACCCAGTAAAACTTACAAGTAAACCAGATATAGAGATGGCGACTAGGGTTGCTGTTTCCATTATTATATAATTTCAAGACCAAAATGGATCTATGATAAGATCGTTTATTTACAACGGAATAGTATACAAAGTCAACAGATCTCAATGAATACAAAATAGGATTTATGGCTACACAAACCGTTGAGGATAGTTCTAGATCTAGACCAAGACGAACTATTGTAGGGGATTTATTGAAACCATTGAATTCAGAATATGGTAAAGTAGCTCCTGGATGGGGAACTACTCCTTTGATGAGTGTTGCAATGGCTCTATTTGCAGTATTCCTATCTATTATTTTGGAAATTTATAATTCTTCCGTTTTACTGGACGGAATTTCAATGAATTAGATTCACAAGAAACGTGAATTCTTATCTTTTCAATACTTTATCTTTTCAATACTTCAATACTAAAGTAAAGCATTTCGGTTTCGGTTCGGATTTGTATCTCATTATATTATTTTATTATTGGTAGTTCGATCGTGGAATTTCTTTCTTTCTGTATTTCCGGAATATGAGTGTGTGACTTGTTATAATTGATCCTATTGATAGTACAGAAAAAGGGTCTGTCATCTTAATAAAGATGGTTTTACCTCGTCGGATATTCATCCTAGTATCTGGAGCACGGAATATATGAAATAGATCATAAAATATTAACTATGATTCATACTTAATATTCAGACCCCATGACCGGACTCCAAAAAATTTTCCAAAGAGTTATAAATCGAAAGATTTTTCTTCTTTTTCAAAAAATTCTCTTTTTTTTGATCAAAGGACAAAACTTTCTTTTGATTTTTAGTCATTATATCTATTCATTGAATAAGCGATGATCCAATGGTTCTTACTCAGGAAATCTTTGGACTTAGTTTGAAGTTTTATTGAATCATCGCGGTTCTAGTATGAATCTGAGGTTTCAATCGATTCATAAGGTCTTAACAAGAGAATTCCTATCAATAATAAAGAAAAGAAGAATAAAGCTATATTACACACAAAAAATCAAAATAACACAAATCAAAGAGAAAGAAATAGGTAAATAGAAGATTCAAGAGGCCTGTAACGATCAACATAAAGGTGAATGAGCCGA